TCAAGGCGGAAGCTGCGGGTTCGAGCCCCGTCAGTCCCGAACTAGGATCCGATGAATTGATAAATTCATCTCTCCATTTTCTGTGAAAGGGGGGACAGGTAGCAAGATCTAATCCCCAGCGGGGATCCTTATTTCTTTTGTTTTTCGTTTCGCATTTATCATCAGACAAGTACGGGAATTGAAATTTCTTTCACTAATACCGATTGATAAGGGGAGACATATGTAAGTTGGTACAATCGGTGGCATTACTATATTCAGTATTTTAATAGATACCATACTCGTCTGACTTTCTTTTTCAATTGTTCTTGAACAATGAAATGGAATATAGTTCCCCTATTTTTACCGGGAGTACATACACAAATTGTATTCGTTTATTGTACGATACACAATGAACTTAACATAATTACCTCGACTTTGTTTGTGTATCCTCAATTACTAATTGGAAACAATCTATCTATTCTCATGCAAATTGCACACTGAATTTTTGATGTATGCGTTCTAGTCTCAATCCAAGAAAGAAGAAGAGATACTATACTAATAAAATAAAAGACCAAGCAACGCCCCTTTTTAGTAAATTTGTTGGAATATTAGATCTTTTCCACTTAAGACCCGTCCTTTTTTCCATCTCACTTCTACTGTTTGGATCTGTGTGACCCATAGAATACCGGTCATATTCATATAATATCTCATAATTGTATGTATAAGTATAAGGAAAGGGAGTTGTATAAGGAAGACAAAGACAGTAGGTTATGGAAAAGAAAAAAAAGTGGAAAAAAGGATGAAAAATTCAATGGAATTCCTGATCCAATAAAGAATCCCATTTCGGATTTAGTATGGATAAAATAAAAGATTTTCTTATGTTATACTATTCAATTCTCGACGATGAATCGATTTGATAGATCAGATATTGTTATTCATAATATTGATCCGATTCAGTATCATCAGAATTCAATTCATCCCATTGAATTGACAGGAGTAAAATTTCTTATCTCTATGGGATTAGATCCCGAGTTATTGCGAAGTAAAAAAAACAATGAGATTATGGAAGTCAATATTCTCGCATTTATTGCTACTGCACTGTTCATTCTAGTTCCTACTGCTTTTTTACTTATCATCTACGTAAAAACAGTCAGTCAAAATGATTAATTTAACTGAAACTTGTTTGGATTATTAGTTCTTATCAATGATTGAAGAAATAAAAGAAAGGGATTAAAACTCCAAGTTTTAAACGAAATGATTTGGCTGGAATCATAACTATCTGAGATAGTGTGGTAGAAAGAACTATATTATATATAGTTCTTTCTACCACACTAGATAGTATTGTATATTTTTATCATATAAATTTATTATCATATAAATAATATGATCATTAAATAGTATGATCATATAAATTTTATCATATAAAGTTGTATACAGATATGGTTTTATATAGATCAATTTACAATATGTACATGTATTAGATGTACATCTAATACATATACATCGAAATAGCAGTCTAATTCTATTTCTTTTTTTTTCGCTACATCTACTTGTATGGGTTTCGATCAATCCAAAATAATCCAAGGCCAACTCTTCTAATTCCTAGGCTTCTTATTCTTATAACTTATCTTATAACTTAATATATAGATTTATATATAATATATATTTATTTATATATATTTATATATAATAAACTAAATATATATATAAGTCCCGAGATCCATCGAAAAAATCAATGGAGGAAAAATAGTATGGGTATGGGCATATATTAACTTTAACTATATAAAATAAAAATAAAATAAAACGAAACCAAGGAATTTTTTTTTAAGTTTCGCAAAACGATCAATTAAACGATTGATACAATTCGATCACTCAATCGATTATTCAATTAGTAGTACCCCTAGAGTCCACTTCTTCCCCATACTACGAGTGAGAGGGAAAATGTAAAGACTACCATTAAAGCAGCCCAAGTGAGACTTACTATATCCATGTGAATTATGTCTCCTATCTCTATGAAGGAATTATTTCATTATTGATTATTGATCAATAATCATAGTGGAATCAATGGTGCAGAGTCAAAAGAAAATAGGATTCTGACTTAAGGCTATTGATGAACTAATCCAATGAATCTACTCGTAACAAGTTCCTATATTATAAAATTTCTGGTAGAATCGGGAAGCATTAAGCACAAATACGATACACACACCTTTTATTTGGAAATAGCAAAGGAATGCTCCTAATGGAACATGTAGAAATAGTAAGACCTATTGTTTGTTACCTTTCTTTCATAAGCAAAAGACGTCAAAATATACCATCAAGATAGATAACCATCTATCAGATACCTCTATTTTATTTGATCTAAGGCTTACGTCTTTCTTTCTGTGAAAGAATGGAATGGTAAGACACCACCACCATTATTACATACATTCTCTTTTTTGTAATCCCCTACACGGGCATTTTTTTTTTTCAACTTTTCTTTTTACTCTATAGAGCCGCCCAACCATGTTGATTGAATGTTTGA